AACTAAAAAGATGCGCATTTCTAATATATATATGAAAAATACAAAATAGAACTTCTAAAGCAAAAGAAAATAGAAATTAATAGTCTTAGAATATAGTTGAACCAAAACACCTATTTTTTTGAGTGATCATGTGATAACTTTTTGTTCTCATTCATTCAAGATATTTAAGATATTATATGAGTGAACTCATTACGGAATCTAATTAGTTAAAATGAAAGTAAAAGTTTTATAAGATTAATGTTCGCTCTAAAATATATAGATTCGATCCAATAAAACAAATGATAAAAATAGGAATAATTTTCTAATTTGATTCCATAATGATTGGAAAAGAGTTAGTCTTATTTTAAAACGAAATTACACTACCCAGTTCTTATTATTCGTTTATAAGTTGAATTGAAAAATGATCCAAGAATGCATTTGCTGATTGCAAACGCGGTATGGGTAGATGTTACAGATGATGAATCAATTTTTTTATATAGTTGTGACTTTATCCTTGTTAGTGCTGTCTATAATGATAGATGACTCAAAAACTTTCAATTGGTTTTTTTCTCCTATTTTGCAAAAAAGGAAACTCAGGTAAGTGCTTTTTTATAAACATATGTATAAAAAGACCATATTTCATTTAGCTCCTTGATGCCTACCATAACTAGTTATTTCGGTTTTCTACTAACGGCTTTAACTATAACCTCAGCTCTATTTATTGGTCTGAGCAAGATACGACTTATTTGAAATTAATTGCACAAAATCTTTCTGCGAACTTCTGTGTATTTTTACCCCGTTAATTGCCAATTCTTGGTCATTGAGATTCATGGTAATTCGGATTAATATTTAGGTATAGATATTACCTCTTTTTTCTCCTTTCAAACAAATTGAAATGATTGAAGTTTTTCTATTTGGAATTGTGTTAGGTCTAATTCCTATTACTTTGGCTGGATTATTTGTAACTGCCTATTTACAATACAGGCGTGGCGATCAGTTAGACCTTTGATTAATTAATATCTCTTTTTTTGATTGACCTCCTCCTTTCTTTAATATCTAGGAGGTCAAATAAAGATTGCTGTTCCAGTTAGTGTTTCAGTCAAATTCCATCGAAGAAGATACAAATCACGCTCTGTAGGATTTGAACCTACGACATCGGGTTTTGGAGACCCACGTTCTACCGAACTGAACTAAGAGCGCTTTCTTCTCATAAAAGAAAAGACTGTAAAGAAAAGGATTGGCCCCAATACATCTTGTATGCATACACATATAGTATCATCATAAGAATAAAAGATTCTATATGATATGTCCAACGTGAATTGATCTCAAAAAATCCCTCGTTACTGCTCAAAGGAGCAGTAATAGGTAGGGATGACAGGATTTGAACCCGTGACATTTTGTACCCAAAACAAACGCGCTACCAAGCTGCGCTACATCCCTTCCATTGGTCTACAGTGTCATTGTAGAGAATTCCTGTCTTGTTTTCCACATCGTTATTGCCTCTATTAAAATCTAGAATTTTTATGTCCATTTCGCCTTTTTGGTCTCATTTAACATATAATAATAGTAAAATACTTCTGGAACCCCTAGGAAAAATAAACGAGTCTTTTTGGGGAATAGTGGGGAAGAAAAGGACGTTTTTTCTGTATTTAACAAAAAGGAAATCTTATTTACTGGATGATTGTACATTTCAATATGTATTATCTTATGTATGTATTACTATAAAAGGAGGTTTTTCAATGCGAGATCTAAAAACATATCTTTCCGTGGCACCGGTACTAAGTACTCTATGGTTCGGTTCTTTGGCAGGTTTATTGATAGAGATTAATCGTTTTTTCCCGGATGCGTTGACGTTCCCCTTTTTTTCATTCTAGTTATTGACGTGGGAAGGAATAAAGAAGATTAGAGATACAATTAAATAAAGCCCCTTCTTTTCTCTTTTTTCCCTAGAAAAAGGGAGGAAAGAGAAAGAATATTATATTCAACAGCTGTGAGAGTCGGGTTCAGGTTGGAATTAAATTAATATGAATTTCTATGTATTAAATTTCTATGGAAGTCGAATACAAACTCTGGTTCTAGGGAAAGCGTATTCTAGACGATAATTATATGAAATACTGTACTGTTGAAATATAGTTTAGAAATCTTTCTATCGTATTTCCTATATTGATTGTAATGAAATCTTGCATAAGAGGATAGCTAGTTACAAATTTTTTCCTTCCTTTCTTCTTTTTCGTTTCGAATTGAAAAAGGAAGAGTTGAGTAAATGAAAAATCCAAAGGAGGTTCATGGCTAAGGGTAAAGATGTGCGAATACCGGTTCTTTTGGAATGTACCGCTTGTGTTCGAAACGGTGTTAATAAGGAATCAACGGGGATTTCCAGATATATTACTCAAAAGAACCGGCACAATACGCCTAATCGATTGGAGTTGCTAAAATTCTGTCCATATTGTAACAAACATACGATTCATGGGGAGATAAAGAAATAGATCGAACGAACCGAGCACCGGCGCCCTTATCTTTCTTACAAGGAAAGGGCAAAAATGACATTATATATATAACATATTTAACATAGTTAAAGATAATTATAAACAAACCAAATCCTATTTATTTATTCTAATAAAAGATACGGTTGAAATAGGATTTTAGGGATAAGAAATAAACTAACCAAACCATGGAAAAATCTAAGCGAACTTTTCTTAAATCCAAGCGATCTTTTCGTAGGCGTTTGCCCCCGATCCAATCGGGGGATCGAATTGATTATAAAAACATGAGTTTAATTAGTCGATTTATTAGTGAACAGGGAAAAATATTATCTAGACGAGTGAATAGATTGACCTTGAAACAACAACGATTAATTACTATTGCTATAAAACAAGCTCGTATTTTATCTTTGTTACCTTTTCTTAATAATGAGAAACAATTTGAAAGAACCGAGTCGACCACCAGAACTCCCAGTCTTAGAGCCAGAAAAAGATAGGTTTACTCTTTCTTCACTTGAATTCAAATGCCCATCCGAACTCAAACGCAGATTTCTTTTTTGTTGGAAAAATCCAAGAATCCGGATTGAAGTCTCGTGTCGTAAGAAAAAAAAAAAGAATAATCTGGGAAGAATAAAATTTTTTATTGAACGTGTTGATTCATATTTATTTTGACTACTTTCTGATATTTTATCATATTCTAATTCTATTCATTTTTATTCGATCTTCCCGGAGTTCATTCTCCGGGCAACTCCGTTTAACCGGTGGATTCTTTCCAACCTACTTCTTTTATGATCTCATTGGAAATCATATAAAGACAATTCCTATTTGATATAGCTATTTGTGCAAGTATTTTACGATTAAGAAGCAACTGTCTCTTGTACAGATCATTTATTAATCTACTATAACTATAGCATACCCCCCTTTCACGAATTGCTGCATTTATTCGAGTGATCCACAAACGACGAAAGTTTATTTTTTGCCTATCCCTATCCCGATGAGCCGAAACCAAAGCTCTTATTTTTTGTTGAGTAATAGTTCGAGTAAGTCTTGAATGAGCCCCCCGAAAGCTTGATGCAAATAAACGAATTTTTGTTCTACGTCTCCGAGCGATATATCCCCGTCTAATTCTGGTCATTGAATAAATGAAACTTTAACGAATAACTAATAGATTTCCTTTCTTTCAGTTATTCTTTTGCCCCTTTCCTAGTATATTAATAACAAAACGGATTTTTCCAATGTATAAACTAAAAATTCCAATGGCTTTCGCTACTATAACCTTCCCAACCACGATTTTTTATTTTTTTATAGGCATTTCACCTCGAAATACGAAATTGTACTATACTAGGTTAAAAAAAATAGCAATGATAACTAAATAGTGGATTCCATCGTTTCTATGGTTACTTCTTAAACGGTGAGGTCTTCTCTATACACCGGAGCCCTTACTTCATTTAATCAATGTTATTGCTAACTTGTATAGTTCACATTCTTCGGCTCTACCCATGAATTATCCAGTAATAGGTCTTTCACAACGAGCTCTACCTATACAGTAACGGTATTTAATTATGAAAGTTGGCTGGGTAGCTGACCCTGTTAGTCCGTTCTTGCAAGAGGGGTCTATGTTACTAAGATTTCCTCCGCTTAATGGATAACCATTTGCTACCAATGGAGAATTACTTCTCATCTTGAATTGAGGTGAGTGGTTTTACACCAATAGAAACCATAAATTTCATACACAATAAAAGGGATATGACCCCATTTTCTTATTTTTAGATAGTAAATGTAGTTTGTTTTTCCGTTCTATCCTATTTGATCATTGATATTCGAACATTGTTCTCTTTCCTTTGTTCTAGTTTATGATCTGAACGAGTCGCACATACACCCTAGTACATGTTCCTCGACGCTGAGGGCATCCCCGAAGCGCGGGGGATTTTGTGACATTTCTGATTGGCTGTCTTGTATTTCTAATAAGTTGTTTAATCGTTGGCATGTTGAATCATATACATAATGGGCTGGTTTAGATCGATCCTAACCGTATGATTATGAATGACTTTTATTCAATAGAATAGAATCGATAGATCAATAGAATCATCAATCAATAGATAGTAAATAAATAAAAGTCATAGAATATTAAACGCGGCAGGGTTCATTTTAAATCACGAATTGACGCGAAATTCAGGCTATTTATTGTCATTCAACCGCTACAAGATCAACAATTCCATAAGCTTGGGCCTCTGTTGCTGACATAAAAATATCTCTTTCCATGTCTTCGGATACAACCCAGAAGGGTTTCCCCGTTCTTTGTACATAAACCCTTGTCAGGGTTTCACGTAGTTTCAGCAGTTCTCCCACTTCCAGGATGAATTCTCCCGTTGCTACTTCAGAAAAAGAACCAGCGGGTTGATGGATCATTACCCTGATGATATAAGATAAAAAAGGTTTCTCTATTTCGCATGATGAGGGGAAGATAAAAGAAAGATAAAAGAATAACAAGAAAAAAGATAGAATCGAACAACCGTACGGGCATTATGCATTGCATACGGC